GATACTTTCAAAATTCACGAAGGAATCACTCTATTTCCTCTTTTTGGACGGCACAACCCCAATTATATCTATTTTTTTTTTAATAAGTTTTCTAAGTTCATTGAAGAAGTTCTATTTGATCACTAAAGTTTCCTATATTTTTTGTTTGTCCACTATCACTACTTATCTATGTAATAAATCTAAAAAAGCTTATGATAAACCTAGAAAAAAATTTAAACTACGAATAGGATGACGAATGAGATCAAAAAAAATTATTATAATAGTAATATTTCGACACAAGAAAAGGAATTGTCCCCAGCCCTTTGCTTGTGTCAAAGACTAGGAAGACGAATAATCCCTCCTGGAATCTTTTGGTCCTCTCATTTCTTTTATACTTTGGTTTCTATTCTACGCTTATTTATCTCTTAATTGTTAGTATCCAATCGAATAGAAAAATATTGATTCATTCTATGACATTGAAATCTGACAATATTGACATAATCATACCGCTTCCATTTGGATTGAAAAAACAAAGAAATAAAGAAGAGGGGAGTAAACTCAAATAGTCTTCTTCACAGTATACATACCAGGAGTGTGGTACAAGTAATTCAATTCCCGAACGCGGGTAGAAAAAAAAAGAGGCTTTTCAGAATTTTTTTGATCATCCATAATTACATAACATAATAATAATAGCCAACAAAAATGGGCTTCTTTTTAGAGCTTGGTGTTGATAAATCTGCGTATCTAGAAATTCATTTCGGACAATTGAACCTTCTCAAACTGTTTCTTTTTAAGAACCAAAAATATTTGTGCCAAAATAACAGATGCCAAGAAGAGCAAAAGTCCTTGGACACGTAATGGATCTTGAAGTACTATTTCCGCATCCCCCTGACCAAATCCACCCACATTAGGATTGCTCGTTACTGGTTGATCAAGTTTGATAGATTCTCCCTCTGAAACAAGAAGTTCTGGTCCTGGAGGGATAATATCAACCGCTTGACGTCCATCCGATGCATCCACTATGGTAATTTCGTATCCCCCTTTTTCTTTTCGTATGATTTTGCTTACTATACCCGACGCTGTAGCGTTATAAACATTATTGTTACTCTTGCTTCCGTCGGGATAAATCTGACCCCGTCCCCTGTTGCCGCCTACGTATATGGGATATTTTAAGAAGTGCGCATCTTTCTTAGTAGCGGGGTCCGGAGAAAGAATAGGAAAGGTGATTTCACTATATTTCTGACCAGGAACAGGACCTATCACAAGAATATTTTTTTTAGTGGGACGATAGCTCTGAAAAGATAGATTGCCTATCTTTTCTTTAATCTCGGGCGAAATACGATCGGGAGGGGCTAATTCAAACCCCTCAGGTAAAATAAGAACCGCCCCTACGTTCAACGCTCCTTTTTTACCATTAGCAAGAACTTGTTTCAGTTGCAGATCATAAGGAATTCGAACAACTGCTTCAAATACAGTATCAGGAAGTACCGCTTGTGGAACCTCGATATCCACGGGCTTATTGGCTAAATGGCAATTGGCACATACAATACGGCCGGTCGCTTCTCGTGGATTTTCATAACCCTGCTGCGCAAAAATGGGATATGCATTTGAAATGGGTGCCCCGGTTATTATATATATTATGAGCGAGACGGAAATAGATCGAGTAATCTCTTCCTTTATCCAAGAAAAGTTATTTCTAGTTTGCATGGTCCAATCATTGATCCCGAAAATTTCTACAATAAAATTAGATAAGTCGCTAGTATAGTTTCTAGTTCCCTATCTATGATTCTGCTATTTACTGAAATAATTTTACTGGAACATTGAAGGAAGCCCCCATATGGGTAGAAAGAATAAGTACAGTTTTGAATAAGTTGCTTATGTACAAAGTAACAAACATTAGAATTGAATCGGTCTATCATTTTTCAGTCATTCATTGAATGATAAATGACTACAAGTGACGGAGATACACGATTTAAATAGCGAAAGATCCAATATTTTAAAATTGTATCTAAGATGACTGGAAACGTAGAAACAAGACCTGATATAATTTGATCATTATGAGCAAATCCAAAATCTTTGTAGACAGAGCCAATCATTAGTTCCCAACCGCGTGGCGAATGGAATCCTATACATAAATCAGTTAATAAAAGAATAGAAAAAGCTTTTATTGTGTCGCTTAAGTTATATAGGAATTCTTGAACCCAAGAGTTAAGAATAACAAGTTCTTCATTACCTAGAATAGAATAACCACTTAGAATAACGAAAGATATTATATTTGTCGAGAAATGAAAAACCGTATTCATACGATTCTCATTGTGCATCTTGATCAATTGGATCGTTTCTTTGTAGATTCCGCGGTGAGGCTTTGGTAAATGTGTTTCCGGGTATTCCTTTATCATTTCGTCCAAGAGCGAGAGTTCTTCTAATTCTATGAATTTTTTTAGAATACTTTTTTCTTGAATATCATTCAAAAAAATTTCGGAGTGTCTAGTATGCCACCAATTAGTAACCCAAGATTCCAGACTTTTATTAAATGAGAGAGAGATCCACCAAGGCAAAAATACTATAAATGAAAGGTATATAAGGGAAGTGGATGCTTTCTTTTTTGCCATTTTTTCGTCTGGGAATTTTTAAATGAACTCACCTCATTTGTCGACTCGATACTACTATATACTACTATTTCTATTTTCTATTTCTTTCTAGTTTCTATTTCTATCAAACATCGGTTCTATTACATTAAAATCTATTACATTAAAAGTTATAGAGCCCATGAATCTATTCCCTATTTTTTATTTGTGATTCAGTAAAGTGGTTATGAATTTAGAAAGAATACAGAAAAACAATACCGAAATACAATAAGAAAGAGTCCACTTCAAATTCGAAAAAAAAAAAAAAAAAATTTTCGTTTTATGATTGTTCCGTGTTCGTTTGCGTTTAGCTCGAATGAGCGTTCTGAAGAAACTTCAGTTAAGTTATGCTATCGAAAAAAGAGAATTCTTGAGTTTTCGTTTTTTCCCTCTAGCTAAAAAAGCGGGCATTCTTCAGTTTAAAGTTTAAGAATAAGAAAGCAGTCATTCTTTTCAGTTCTTGTTTCAAAATACTTCAATTGGTACACGCAAGAAATAGGCCAATTCGGCAGCTTTTTGCTCAATTTCTCGTAGAGTCAAATTCTCATCAGTACGAGTCAAGGGAATGGACCCCTGGCCTCTGATTTCCATATAAAGGGCACGACGAGCATAAATACCCTCTTTAACTTCTATTCTGATGGACTGAATGTCTTTCATAAGGAATCGGAGGAAGATGCGACGATTTTTTCCAGGAAATCCCCAACGAAAAATACACACTATTCCTTCTTTTATGTCGAATCGATCATAACCACTACCTACATTCCACGAAATTGTGCACCACAAATAGGAACTAATAAAAAGACCTGCGATTCCGTAGAAAGACATCACGATCCCTTGTGGAAAAAAAATGATTTGCTGAGAGGGAACTAAAGATATAACAGTCCTACCAAAATAACTGGAAGTTCCAACCAATAAAAATCCTAATGAACCTAAAAAAAGGATAAAGGCCCAGCAGAAATTACTCGTTTTTCGAGACCCCGCTATAAGTTCTATCCATATACGGTCTGATCGCCAACTCATACTATACTAGATCTAGTTGCATTTTATTGGAATTTGGGAATAACCAAAAAAAATTGACTTTCATTTTTTTTGTTTCCGAAGTAACCCTCATCAACCAGCACTGTTATGATGTGAACCTTTAGGAGTAGAGTAATTCATCGAATTGCCTAGATCTAAACTAAAATAAGAACATCCCTTTCATATGATTTCTTATAGATATCCACATACATATATTGACTTTACATTTAAGAAATTCATCCCGATACCAATCCATTTGAAAATAGCTCTAATTCAGTTACTCATATATCATGTTTACGCATGCATACGAGCTTATGCTCGGAAGAAGCCACACGTTATACCATATTCTACTAAATAGATATCCGTGCTATGATCCACGTAAGTCTTGAAAAAAAAAATAGATAAGATTTTGCCCATCTTATTTAAAAAATTTTGTTTTTTTGAACATGAAGAGATAAAGAAACCATTGCAATTGCCGGAAAAACTAAGCCCACTAAAGGCACAAAAATAGAGGGTAGGTTGTTGAGAGTTGTCATAGAATGGGTACCTCGATTTAATATTTGTACCTGTTATTTATTGTTATATTAATCTTTTAACCTGTTATAAAGATATCTTATAATTCATATAGAATTATACTATTATACTAAGTATACCTAAGTGAGTATATACACTAATAAAGGGTATATTATATAATGTAAGAGTATATTATGTATATATACTAAGATATAATAAGGAATCTATAATATAAGAGTCTATATACTAATATTTTCTTTAATATATATTAAAGAAAGAAAAAGAAAATATTATAAGTCTATAAAGTATATAATAGACTAGAATATACTAAGTACGTATATATAATTAATGTAAATCAAAAGTGTAAATATGTAAATAAAAAAAAAAGAAGTAAATAAATAGGCTTATTCATCTTTCTACATGCAATATATGTATGATAATTCACGTTTTTTTATTATGTTCTTTTTTTATTATTTTTCATTTTTTTTTTAGTTTTTCCCTTCGCGAAAAATTCGTTATAATACGATCCGACAAAAGGGATTCTTAGTCAAACTGGGCATTCTTGAGGGATATAGAAAGATGTAGGACCCCCTTGCCCAATTTCACGGAAGAAAGAGATAGAATTCGCTCTTTTTATTTTATTTTGTTTGATAGAGATTTCCTGATTAGGAATCAGGGCTCATGATTCTTTTTCCAATTTAATCCTATGTTACCAAAGAAAAATCCATTCTTGGAATTTTGACTTTGCTTCCTACAAACTAAATAACTACTTGGTTACCACATAACAAATAATCCAATTTTTTATTTTTTAAATGAAATTAAATGAAATAATTTATTAAATATGAAATTAAGAATCAAATTAAG